TAAAAAATGACGATATTTATTCAATTCATTCAACTTCTTTCCTATAAAAAAAGAAAGAAAAGAAAGGGAATAGAGAAAGGTTTATGTCTCAACGAATCGCACGTAGAGATATTGATAACACGCATAGAGTTAATGGTATTTCATAACTAATTGATTGAGCAGCAGCTCGTAGACCACCTAAAAAGGAATATTTATTATTTGATCCATATCCTGACATAAGAAGTCCAATGGGAGCAATACTTGAAATGGCGATCCATAAAAAAACACCGATATTGAGATCGGATAGAACAAGGTTAGAGCCAAAAGGAATTATTAAATAACTTAGTAGAATTGATATGACTGCTATGGATGGTCCGATACTGAATAAACGAGTATCTCCTCTAGATGGAAGAAGATTCTCTTTGAAAAGTAGTTTTGTGCCATCTGCTAGAGCTTGAAGAATTCCCAAAGGACCGGCATATTCAGGTCCAATACGTTGTTGTATCCCTGCGGATATTTCTCTTTCTAACCACACAATTGCTAGTACACCTATTGTGATTCCCAATACAGGAGTAAAAATAGGTACAAGCATCCATATGATCCCATAAACCTCTTTTAAGTATTCCAATCGGGAAAAAGAATTGATATCTTGTACTTCTGGTGTATCAATTATCATTTCAACGATCAACTTCTCCCATAATTATATCTATGCTACCTAGTATCGTCATAATGTCAGCCAATTTCATTCTTTTAACTAACTGAGGAAGAATTTGCAAATTGATAAAACCCGGCGGTCGAATTTTCCATCTCCAAGGAAAAACATTCTGATCCCCTATCAGAAAAATTCCCAACTCTCCCTTTGGGGCTTCGACTCTCACATAAAGTTCTTGTTTCGACAATTCAAAAGTGGGAGAAGGCTTTTTACTAATAAATCGATATTCAAAATCATTCAATTCGGGATCCCTCGCTCTATCAAAGCATCGGCTTTCTAAATTCTCATACGGCCCTCCCGGAATTCCTTCCAGAGCCTGTTGAATAATTTTTATAGATGCCACCATTTCACCAATTCGTACTAAATAACGAGATAATGAATCTCCTTCTTTTTGCCATTGGACTTCCCAATCAAATTCGTCATAACACTCATAATGATCAACTTTACGAAGATCCCATTGTATTCCGGAAGCTCGTAGCATTGGTCCTGACAAACCCCAATTTATTGCTTCTTCTACACCAATAATGCCTACTCCCTCAACTCGTTCTAAAAAAATAGGATTACGCGTAATAAGTTTTTGATATTCAGCAACCCCTGTTAAAAAATAATCGCAGAAATCCAAACATTTATCTATCCATCCATGCGGTAGATCAGCAGCTACTCCTCCTATACGAAAATAATTATGCATCATTCTCATACCGGTGGCAGCTTCGAATAGATCATAGACTAACTCTCTTTCTCTGAAAATATAGAAGAAAGGAGTCTGTGCACCAATATCTGCCATAAAAGGGCCAAGCCATAATAAATGAGAAGCTATACGACTCAACTCCAACATAATCACTCTAATATAGCTGGCTCTTTTAGGTACTTGAATATTTCCCAACTGCTCTGGTGCATTTACGGTTATTGCTTCTGTGAACATAGTAGCTAAATAATCCCAACGTGTTACATAAGGCAAATATTGTATAATTGTTCGGTTTTCTGCAATTTTTTCCATCCCTCTGTGCAAATAACCTAGTATTGGTTCACAGTCAATAACATCTTCACCATCTAAAGTAACGATGAGTCGAAGAACACCGTGCATTGATGGGTGATGAGGACCCATATTGACTATCATGAGGTCTTCTCTTGTAGCTGGTACATTCATAGGTTTTCCCCTGATTCATTCTTCCATGAATTGCTGAAAACGAAAAGAAGTTCATCAAAATTCAAGATCTACTAAATCAAATAATTCAAAAGGACTCTTCAAATTAACGAATTTTTGTCTCCCGAATACCCAACTGACCAATTAATTCTTTATAACGTACTCTATTTTTCTTTGCCAAATAAGACAGCAACCGTTGACGTTTTCCCAGAATTTTCCGTAGACCTCTCTGAGATAAATAGTCTTTTCTGTGCAATTCCAAATGTGAAGTAAGTCTTCGGATCTTATTGGTGAAACTGAATACTTGAAATTCAACAGATCCCCTATTTGCTTCTTTTTGAGAAATAACTGAGATGAATAAGTTTTTTACCATAAAACGAAATCTTCTCTTCCCTCCCTTTTTTTCTTTTTTAAAAATTTGAATTTTACCCATCAGTAATATAATAATATTATAATTATAATAATAATATTATTATGCCGGTCATTTTAATCTAGTATACGCAATAATCTTTATTTCGTTATGGATACCTCGTTTATGAAATAAAATTAATCAATATCAATAAAAAATCTAATTGATACGTATTAGTATCATGCATCAGAATGTAATGTAAGACATCGCATGTGTGCATTTGTTTACTTTCATATACTAGATCTAGTAAGGATATATAAAAAATGTGACATCAACGAATTTTCAATCGTGGATACATATGTATCCTTATCATACTAAAACAACTACCATTATTGGTATCAAACCAATAGCGATTCATACAAGCTAAATCTTCTAATCGATAATTGGGCCAGAGAAAGAACTTTAATTTTTTTAATTTAATTAATTGATTTTTATCTCTATCAAGATGTTTGTTTTCATCCAAAAATTTATTACAGCTGTTCCCATTGCAAAATACTGGATTTCTAGCCACACCACTCCTATTCCTCAAATTGAAACAAATTAGAATTCTAAATTTTCTACGACGTCTAGGCGATAAAATATTTTCAGGAACAAGCAAATCATAATGATTTTTGTCTTTATTTCCAATCATCTTTTGACATCTTGCACTGAATTTATCACAATTCTTATTATCAACATATCTTTCTTCTCGGTATCTTTGATTAGTTTGGTACTTACTCTTATGAACCAATGAAATACCTATAGTTTGATACATAATAAATTGTCCATCATTTTTTACAGACAGACGAATTGGTTCGATAATAAATATACCTCTTTTCATTTTCATCAATTCTGTAAGAGTTAAATCTTTATGAACCGGTATTAGATCCAGACTCATTTCTCCCCTTTGAATAGCGGATATACAAATTTCTCTTGGATTTATCAGTCTAAGCAGGAGACAATATACCTTGATATTATTGATCATTTTTTGATTTAAAGAATCATCCCATCTCAATTGAAAAAGCAAATATCTTTTTAGGAATAAATCGAGTTCTGCTTCCGTGTGATTCTTGAATTGCTTTTTCTTTGTACGTTTTTGCATGTCTGAGTCTGATCCTGCATAATCTTCTTCAATATCTTTTTCGTGGTTTGAGAGGACTGATTCAAGATTTCCTTGGTTTTGTACATCTGATCCAAGATCTACTTGTCCTGCGGATTCTTTTTCTTCTTGATTTCGATTCTCTAATTTTAAAAGTTTTTTTTCATTGGATGATATAAAAAGATTCCCTTTTTGCTTTCTATTGCTATTTCTATTTTTACTATAATTTTTATTTCCATTAAAATTTAAAAGAAGTAATTTGATTGGTATAACCCAGGGTTTCATTTTATATGTATTATAAAGTAGCACAAATTCTGGGAAGAACCAAGGTTCCAGATTCGATATGGAACGATTTAGTATTTCTTCATTCATCCCCATCCAATCAAAAAGGTCTTTTTGATTGGATGGTTTGATTTCTTGATCTTGTGTGAGATAAAAAAGACCTTTCTTATCAATTATTTGATAATTATTCGACCCGGTCTTGGTATTTTTATTACTGTTGATACTGGTATTGATCCAGACCTCAATATCGACCTTCTTTCTAAAGCAAAAATGGAGAATTTTCCAATCAAAATATTTTCTATCCGGGTTTTTCTTTATATACTCTATATACATAATATCATCTTCGCCTAGGTAATTATTGATAGGGATACCTTCCAGCATATCAAAAAATTTGCGTTTATGTGTGTTGTAATTATAAGAAATATCTTGGTTATTATTTACTTGTAATGGTGATCCATAAATATATGAGTCATTCTTATCTTCATAATTAATATATTTATATGATAAAAGGTCATATCTATAGTGTTTTTTAAAATTTTCTTTTTGATTCGTTAATGAGTCTGCTTCATAATCATTTTGTTTGTTGTAATGAATTAATTGATCTTTTTGAGATAAATCCCATTTGCTTAAATCTTTATTTTGATTTTGAGCCACACAATGTTGATTTACTCTATTTCGCCACTTTTGTGGTACTAATCTAGACCATATAATCGGAGATAAATATTTATATTGATAATGACCTCTTAACCAGTTCTTCCATTGATTCATTCCAGAATTACGAAGTTTCTTATGTCTTAATTCGTAATGAAATATTTCGTGTGCTCCAAAACCAAAATAATCTTTTCTTTCGTTCTTAAGAAAAAGAGATGTTCCGTTATATTGAAGGACAGATCTTAACTTATACAAGTTAATAACTTGGGTTTGTGATAATTTGTAAAATACATATGCTTGTGACAAGGAGGATAAGTCACAAAAAATCTGTGAACTCTTATTACTAATACTAGAAACTGACCTTTTTATAATCGAAATAAAGTGAATTTTCTTTTGATTTGGTTTACCAATTCTTTTTTGATTTCTTTCATTATTGTAAACGTATTTATCAATAATTTTTTTTGTTGATTCAATAAAAAATTGTGCATTGGTTCTGGGAATATTAATGAGACATAGAAGAATATCTATGTATATCCTTTCAATGAAAAATTTTATAAAATAATGTAATTTGCGAATTAATCGAGAATTCCTTCTTTTTAATATTTGCCAAATGCTTTTTTGTGATTCTAATCTTTTAGCATTATAACTAGCTTTGTTAGGGCTAATATTTATCTCTGGAGTTAGAAAGAGTTTTTTCTTGTCTTTTATAATTTTTTCTATTTTTTTTCTAATTGTGCTTGTTCTA